ACATGAAGGGGAAATTGCGCAGATTTAGCAACTGCACCGGCAAATAATAGAGCAGCACACAAAGTAACAAATAGAGAATTTACTTCATTATTATAAATCAAGTTATTGAATATTTCGAATAAATCCCCAAATTCAAAACTACCCGTTATCCAATAGAAACCTAAAATTCCTAATAATAAACCAAAATCCCCTACACGATTAGTTACAAACGCTTTTTGACAAGCATTTGCTGCAGGAGTTCGTGTGAACCAAAACCCTATTAATAGATAGGAACACATTCCAACCAATTCCCAAAAAATATAAATTTGTATCAAATTCGAACTAGTAACTAATCCCAACATCGAAGTACTGAAAAAACTCATATAAGCAAAAAATCTCAAGTATCCTTGATCGTGAGCCATATAATTATCACTATAAATAAGAACCATAATTCCAACAGTAGTGATTAACATTGACATAATAGAAGTAAGTGGATCGATCAAGTAGCCGAATTCTAAAGAAAAATCATTATCGAGGGTCCAAGACCATACATATTGATAGATAGAACTGCTTTTTATTTGCTGAATAGACAGATTAGTTGAAAAAATCATGACTATACTTAACAATAAAATACTCGAAAAAGCCCACATACGACGGAGATTTTTTGTTGCTGTCGGAAAAAGAAGAAGTCCCACTCCTATTAACATAGGAACTGGAAGTGGAAGGAAAGGTATGATCCACGCATATTGATATGTCTGTTCCATAAAAAAAGTTTTTTAATTCTTAATTAATATTAATTGTTTCCGATTCACCGGATCTTACCTCTTTTTGAAAGGAGTCAATAAAAAAATAAAGATATGCACTAACTTAATAACTTAAATAGAAATAGAATTTTGGAATTTTTATTTCTTTTTATACTTATTCTTTAGAAGTTTCTGCTAAATACTTCAAATATTCAAATCAAGAAGTTACAATTGGTCAAATCATATGAAAAAAGCAAATTCATTACTAGTCTCCTTCGAACTTTCAAATTCAAGTTAAATTAGGCATATTTTTCGCTAATTTGACAAGTTACTAAAAAAAAAAAAGAATATTCTTTTTTTTTAGTAATAAAAATAGTTTATGCGATTTTCCCATATCTTTCACGCATCTTATGTATTCTTTTTGATTTTAGAATCAAAAATATTATCTAGAAAAAAAATACATAATGAATTGGCAAAGCGCAAATTTCTTTTGAACAATAGATGTCTTTCACATCCAGCTATACCAATGAGTAATCTCTTAATTTTTATTTAAATGGCAGTTCCAAAAAAACGTACTTCTGCATCAAAAAAGCGTATTCGTAAAAATTTTTGGAAAAAGAAGGGGTATTGGGCAGCGTTAAAAGCGTTTTCCTTAGGGAAATCTATTTCTACCGGGAATTCCAAAAGTTTTTTTGTGCAACAAACAAAAACAAATAAAATAAGTAATAAAACATAACATGTTACAATAATCTGAATCGGCTTGACTCAAAAATGGACTCATTTCGTTTCGAAAATAAAATTCCCACTTTCCATTTCCTATTGATTAACTCAACAGGGAATGGAATTTGTTTCGCTCTTAGAATTAGAATAAGGATTTTTCTCTTTACCGTACTGAATTAAAAAAAAAAAAAAAGAATCCTTTTTTTTGACAAAAAAACATAAGATACGTAATTGTCTTTTTAGTATATTTTCTCATTTCCAAGGTGGGGAGTATTATTTTCCCCATCAGCCTGTTTCTTACAATAATATAAGCAATAATATAAGGTTTTCTTTTTTCTCTAGATCCACGTTTTCTCTATAGAAAGGCGAGTAAAAAATCAAAATCATTGAAACTAATTGATTAAAATTCTAAACCTTTTTGTGCAACTTTCTTCTTTTTGGATTTTCTATGAATTCCTATATAGACTCCCATATATTTATTGCCATCAATCCACTCAAAAACACTTAACAAATTTTTGTGGATAAATATGTGTCAATTTTTACGGATCCAAAATTTTTTTGTTCATTGATAAAATGGATTTTTTGGTTTCGATGTTTGAAATCAAATAAATCAAAAACAGTTCATTAAAACAAAACAAAAATGTTTTTTTTGGGGGGGGTTCTATCCCTTAATTCATAGTTGGACTATCTAGTTTTCCAAGAGTTCAAGTCAAGGAGAGTCTAAAATACACACTAAAACTAAGACCCTAAATTCAAATAATGAACCTTCAAATACCTATTTGAACGAATTTTTATTCATCAATTTGAATCTTTCCTAAAAAATATTGCAACAATTTAATTCTTAAATCTAGACGATTGCTTATTCATAGGGTATTATGAATTCAAGACAAGCCGCTATGGTGAAATTGGTAGACACGCTGCTCTTAGGAAGCAGTGCTAGAGCATCTCGGTTCGAGTCCGAGTGGCGGCATGTCATCTCCTAAAAAAAGTAAATAGATCCTATAATGAATAATGAATTCAATTTCCGATTTCCTTTTTATAATTATGGGACTCCTTAA